AGAGGTTGCATGTTATTAACTCAATCCATTTTTAGAAAATATATTCTATTCCCTTCATTCATAATCGCGAAAAATATTGGCCGTATATTCCTATTGCAACTTCCTGAATGGTCTGAGGATTTACAGGACTGGAATAGAGAGATGTATGTTAAATGTACTTATAATGGTGTTCCATTATCAGAAACAGAATTTCCAAAAAATTGGTTGACAGACGGTATTCAGATAAAAATATTATTTCCTTTCTGTCTAAAACCTTGGCACAAATCGAAACTACGATATTCTCAGAAAGATTTAATAATGAAAAAGAAAAAAGAAAAAGATGATTTTTATTTTTTAACAGTTTGGGGAATGGAAACCGAATTTCCTTTTGGTTCACCCCGAAAACGACCTTCCTTTTTTAAACCAATTTTTAAGGAACTCGAAAAACAAATTGGAAAATTAAAAAAGAAGTATTTTCTAGTTCTAATAGTTTTCAAAGGAAAAACAAAATTGCTTCGAAAAGCTTCAAAAGAAACAAAAAAATGGATTATCAAAAGTGTTAGTTTTATAAAAAAAATAATAAAAAAACTTTCAAAAGTAAATCTAATTCTATTATTTCAATTAAGAGAAGTAGAAGTATATGAATCGAGTGAAAATAAAAATAAAGAAGAAAAAGATTCCATAATCAGCAATCAGATAATTCACAAATCCGTTAGTCAAATTGCATCTACTAATTGGCCAATTTCTTCCTTGACAGAAAAAAAGATGAAGGATCTGACTGATAGAACAAGTAGAATTAGAAATCAAATAGAAAGAATTACAAAAGAGAAAAAAAAAGTAACTACAAGAATAAATAATATTAGTCCTAACAAAACAAGTTATAATGCTAAAAGATTAGCAAAATTTAAAATATTAAAAAGAAGAAATGCTCGATTAATCTATAAATTACCCCCCTTTTTTAACTTCTTCATTGAAAGAATATACACAGATATGTTTTTATCTATCATTAATATTCCCAGAATGAATACAGAACTTTTTCTTAAATCAACAAAAAAAATTATTGAGAATTTAATTTCCAATAATGAAAGAAAGCAAGAAAAAATTAATAAAACAAAGAAAAATCCAATTCTGTTTATCTCGACTATAAAAAAGCCACTTGATAGTATTAGTAAAAAAAATTCACATTTTTTTTATGACTTATCCTACATGTCACAAGCATATGTATTTTACAAATTATCAAAAATCCAAGTTAGTAACTCATCTAAATTAAGATCTATTCTTCAATATCAAGGAATCCATTTTTTTCTTAAACCTGAAATAAAGGATTCTTTTGAAATACAAGAGATGTTTCATTCGAAATTAGAAGATAAAAAACTTTCGAGTTCTAAAATGAATCAATGGAAAGGCTGGTTGAAAGGGTATAATCAATATGATTTGCCTCATATCAGATGGTCCAGATTAATACCAGAAAAGTGGCGAAATAGGGTTCATCAGTGGCGTATGACGAAAAAGGAAAATTTAAGCAAATGGCATTCATATGAAAAAACCGAATTAATTGATTCCAAAAAACAACAAAAAATTCAAGTCTATTCATTAGCGAATAAATCGAATAAAAAAGATAATTTTCAAAAATACTATAGATATGATCTTTTATCATATAAATTTATTAATTATGATTATGAAAATAAAAAGAAAACGGAATGCTTTTTTTCTAGATCTCCGTTTCAAGGAAATAAGAACCAAGAGATTTCTTATAACACACATAAAGACACTCTTTTTAATATGCTGAGGAGCATTTCTATCAATAATTTTCTAGGAAAGGTCGATATTCTATCTATAGAAAAAACTGCCGATAGAAAATATTTTGATTGGAAAATTCTCAATTTTTCTCTTACACCAAGGGTAGATATTGAAACCTGGATGGCGATCGATACTAATAGAAATCAAGATATTCAGATTGGTACTAAAAATTCTCAAATAATTAAAATTAATAAAAAAGATCTTTTTTATCTTATTATTCCAGAAATCAATCCACCAAACTCCCACAAAGTCTTTTTTGATTGGATGGGAATGAATGAAAAAATGTTAAAGCGTCCCATATCAAATCTGGAACTTTGGTTCTTCCCAGAATTTGTGTTACTTTATAATTCATATAAAACAAAACCTTGGTTTATACCAAGTAAATTACTTCTTTCAAATTTGAATAGAAATAAAAATAGTAGTGAAAATAAAAAGATAAATGAAAAGCAAAAACGAAGTTTTTTGATACCATCAACTAAAAATAATCGAAATCAAGAACAAAAAGAACCCACAGGCCGAGGATATCTTCGATCCATTCTTTCACAACAAAACGAAATTGAAGAAAATTATGCAAGATCAGACATCAAAAAGGGGACAAAGCAAAAACAATACAAAAGTAACACAGAAGCAGAACTAGATTTATTCCTGAAACGTTATTTGCTTTTTCAATTGAGATGGGACGATACTTTGAATCAAAAAATGATCAATAATATCAAGGTATATTGTCTCCTCCTTAGACCGATAGATCCAAGAAAAATTATTATATCCTCGATTCAAAAGAGAGAAATTAGTTTGGATATAATGTTGATTCAGAAGAATTTAACTCTTACAGAATTGATGAAAAAGGGAGTATTGATTATAGAACCCATTCGTTTGCCTGGAAACGACAATGGACAATTTATTATGTATCAAATCATGGGTATTTCGTTATTTCATAAGAGTAAGCACCAGACTAATAAAAAATACCAAGAACAAAAATATGTTTCTAAGAATAATTTTGATGAAGCTAGTTCAACACATCAAAGAATAACTGGAAATATACACAAACCTAATTTAGATTTACTTGTTCCTGAAAATATTTTATCGTTTAGACGTCGTAGAAAATTGAGAATTCTAATTTGTTTCAATTTAAAGAGTAGGAATGATGTAGATATAAATTCAGTATTTTGGAACGAGAAGAACGTAAAAAACAGCAACCAAGTTTTGGTTGATAATAAATATCTGGATAGAGAGAAAAATCACTTAATAAAATTAAAGCTTTTTCTTTGGCCTAATTATCGATTAGAAGATTTAGCTTGTATGAATCGTTCTTGGTTTGATACCAACAATGGCAGTCATTTTTGTATGTTAAGAATACAGATGTATCCACGATTGAAAATTCGTGGATAATACACTTAAGCACTATATGCTTCATAGGGTATATGAAAGCAACCAAATACATACATCATACATCACATGTCTTAAATTTCATTCGAATAGCCAATACGAAATTTGTCTCACTTAGCTCGCGAAAGAAATCAACAGAACTTGCTTCATTTTAGGTCTAAATTCTTCGATGCGAAAATGTACCAATCCTTTTCTATCCCCTATCTAAATCCAATTTTAAATTGGATTGATTGATTTGACTTCAGAAAAGTAGGAGTTCATAAATTATATTATTGTATATACCGCATTAAAATGAATGACATTATTATTACTGATTAGTAAAATCCATATATGTAAAAAAAGGGGGGCAAAGGTCGTTTTTTTATGATCAAAAATTCATTCATTTCAATTATTTCTCAAAAAGAAAACGAAGAAAACAGAGGGTCTGTTGAATTTCAAGTATTCAGTTTTACCACTAAAATAAGGAGACTTACTTCACATTTGGAATTGCACAAAAAAGACTCTTCATCTCAGAGAGGTTTGCGAAAAATTTTGGGAAAACGGCAACGGCTGCTGGCTTATTTGTCAAAAAAGAATATAGGGCGTTATAAAGAATTAATTAATGAGTTGGATATTCGAGAAAAAAAAACTCGTTAATCTGAAGTGTGATACCGTTTAAACTTATTCATTTCAATTTTTATGAACTTCTTTTTACTTTCAGCAACACATGGAATAATGACTCGGGAAAAAACTTATGATTGCGTCAACTACAAGAAAAGACCTCATGATAGTCAATATGGGCCCTCACCACCCATCAATGCATGGTGTTCTTCGACTGATAGTTACTCTCGATGGTGAAGATGTTATTGACTGTGACCCAATATTGGGTTATTTACATAGAGGGATGGAGAAAATTGCGGAAAATCGAACAATTAGACAATATTTGCCTTATGTAACGCGTTGGGATTATTTAGCTACTATGTTCACAGAAGCAATAACTGTAAATGGACCGGAACAGCTAGGAAATATTCAAGTACCTCAAAGGGCTAGCTATATCAGAGCTATTATGTTGGAGTTGAGTCGTATCGCTTCCCATTTGTTATGGCTTGGCCCTTTTATGGCAGATATTGGGGCACAGACTCCTTTCTTCTATATTTTTCGAGAACGAGAATTGATATATGACCTATTCGAAGCTGCCACCGGTATGCGCATGATGCATAATTACTTTCGTATCGGAGGAGTAGCTGCTGATCTACCTCATGGCTGGATAGATAAATGTTTGGATTTCTGCGATTATTTTTTAACCGGGGTTGCTGAATATCAAAAGCTTATTACACGGAATCCTATTTTTTTAGAACGAGTTGAAGGCGTAGGCATTATTGGCGCAGAAGAAGCACTAAATTGGGGTTTATCAGGACCAATGCTACGAGCTTCTGGAATACAATGGGATCTTCGTAAAGTGGATCGTTATGAGTGTTACGACGAATTTGATTGGGAGGTTCAATGGCAAAAAGAAGGGGATTCATTAGCGCGTTATTTAGTACGAATCAGTGAAATGGCAGAATCCATAAAAATTATCCAACAGGCTCTGGAAGGAATTCCAGGGGGACCCTATGAGAATTTAGAAAGCCGACGCTTTGATAGAATAAAAAACCCTGAATGGAATGATTTTCAATATCGATTTATTAGTAAAAAACCTTCTCCAACTTTTGAATTGTCGAAGCAAGAACTTTATGTAAGAGTCGAAGCACCAAAGGGCGAATTAGGAATTTTTATGATAGGAGATCAGAGTGTTTTTCCTTGGAGATGGAAAATTCGACCACCGGGTTTTATCAACTTGCAAATTCTTCCTCATTTAGTTAAAAGAATGAAATTGGCTGATATTATGACGATACTAGGTAGCATAGATATCATTATGGGAGAAGTTGATCGTTGAAATGATAATTGATACAACTGAAATACAAGCTATCAATTCTTTTTCCAAATTGGAATCCTTAAAAGAGGTCTATGGGATCATATGGATGCTTGTCCCTATTTTTACTCTTGTATTAGGAATCACGCTAGGTGTACTAGTAATTGTTTGGTTAGAAAGAGAAATATCTGCAGGAATACAACAACGTATTGGACCTGAATACGCCGGGCCTTTAGGAATTCTTCAAGCTCTAGCAGATGGTACAAAACTACTTTTCAAAGAGAATCTTCTTCCATCTAGAGGCGATACTCGTTTATTCAGTATCGGGCCATCCATAGCAGTCATATCCATTTTACTAAGTTATTCAGTAATTCCTTTTAGCTATCGACTTATTCTAGCCGATCTTAGTATTGGTGTTTTTTTATGGATCGCCGTTTCAAGTCTTGCTCCCGTTGGACTTCTTATGTCGGGATATGGATCAAATAAGAAATATTCCTTTTTAGGTGGATTAAGGGCTGCTGCTCAATCAATTAGTTATGAAATACCATTAACTCTATGTGTATTATCAATATCTCTACGTGTGATTCAGTGAGACATAAAATTTCCCCTATTTCTAGCAAGAAAGTTAAATGAGCTGAATATCTATTTTAGATTTTTTATTCATCATTGGGGTTGATAAACTAAACCAGATAGTTATATGAGTGAGATAAAACGGCTGAAAGATTTGCTGTTAAAGGAATTCTCATTTCCTATGTACAAGAATTAAGTGAAAGTAAAGACATAAGCAGTCGAGACTGTTTACCCCAAGATTGGTTGATTAGTCATCATGACTTGAAGCGGGTTCAAAAGATCAACTTATAGGGTTTTTACCATCTATTAACATAGCTCTATTACCCTAATGGGAGATTCAAACAAAATGAGTGGATGGTTAGGAAGACGAAGATACACAAAGGATTAATAATAGAGATTCTGGAAATTATCCAACAGGATATTTCTTTATAGAAAAGAAATTTTAGTTGGGGCTTTAAGTTGGTAGAAATGATTAAGAAGTACCTCCCACAATTTCGATCCAGAGTATGTTCCTATCCACCGATTAAGTAAATAACTATCAAGAACGAAGAAATCTTTTACTTTGGATAATGTCCCTTTTTTTGAGAAAGGAGAATAGGAACGAAATAAAATAGAAAGACTAGAATTGCAAAAAGAGATCTTTTTTTTATTCATACCTATCTTATTTATAAAGATAGAACTCTTATTATATAATGCAATGGCTAATTCTTTTTCGTAATCGAAAATGATAGGTTGAGATATCTATGCGATATTCGTCTAAAAAGTATTTTTTTATTCAAGGATAAAGTTTTTAATCAACAAAGAAAAATGAAAATTCTTAAAAGATGAGATCAATTCAGAAGCACTTTATTTATTCTAAATCTAGCAGACAGAATTTCATTGGTCTAATTCGAGACCTTAGAATAAGCGTTTGACTCTCTATCGATCTTACAACCATATCAAAATAATGTTGAAAGGTCCTTAGATTTAGATTTATTTGTGACCTATGAGGAGCCGTATGAGGTGAAAATCTCATGTACGGTTCTGGAATAGCGACAGGAGCAGTTATGTTATCGTCGACTATGATTATCTAATAGTTCAAGTACAGTTGATATAGTTGAAGCGCAGTCAAAATATGGTTTTTGGGGGTGGAATTTGTGGCGGCAACCTATAGGGTTTATAGTTTTTCTAATTTCTTCTCTAGCCGAGTGTGAGAGATTACCCTTTGATTTACCAGAAGCAGAAGAAGAATTAGTAGCAGGTTATCAAACCGAATATTCAGGTATAAAATTTGGTTTATTTTACGTTGCTTCGTATCTAAATCTACTTGTTTCTTCATTATTTGTAACAGTTCTTTACTTTGGGGGTTGGAATCTTTCTATTCCATACATATTCGTTCCTGAGATTTTTGACATAAAAAAAAAAAGTAAGGTTTTTGGAACAATAATCGATATCTTTATCACATTAGCTAAAACTTATTTGTTCTTGTTCATTTCCATTGCAACAAGATGGACTTTACCGAGACTGAGAATAGACCAACTTTTAAATCTTGGATGGAAATTTCTTTTACCTATTTCTCTAGGTAATTTATTATTAACAACTTCGTCCCAACTTCTTTCACTGTAAAGGAATTCCCTATTCACAACTTATATCAAACAAGAGAAAGAAACAAGTATCAATTTATTTATAGATATTCGATATGTTCCCTATGCTAACTGAGTTCTTAAATTCTAGTCAACAAACAATACGAGCTACCAGGTACATTGGTCAAGGTTTCATGATTACCTTGTCTCACGCGAATCGTTTACCTGTAACTATTCAATACCCCTACGAAAAATTGATCACATCAGAACGTTTCCGAGGCCGAATCCACTTTGAATTTGATAAATGCATTGCTTGTGAAGTATGTGTTCGCGTATGTCCTATAGATCTACCTGTTGTTGATTGGAAATTGGAATCTGATATTCGAAAGAAACGATTACTTAATTACAGTATTGATTTTGGGATCTGTATATTTTGTGGTAATTGCGTTGAGTATTGTCCAACTAATTGTTTATCAATGACTGAAGAATATGAGCTTTCCACTTATGATCGTCATGAATTGAATTATAATCAAATTGCTTTAGGTCGGTTACCGGTGTCAATAATTGACGATTATACAATTCGAACAATTTCTTCGAATTCACCTTAAATAAAAAATGTATAAAATCCCTAATTCAAAAAACATTCCTTTAGATTCAAAAGGTATTTTCTCTTTAATTTAGTAATGAGATTTTTGCTTGGTCAATACAAACGAACGGTTACTTGGCGCTAATTGTGGTTTAATTAGAATTGAAAGTAAATTTCTATTCGAATATGATTTCAAAATATATAGTTTGAAACTCTGCTTTCGAAAACATAGAGTAGCCCCATAACTGTAGCTACATCAATCCACATCACCCCCATGAAAATTTCAGTCAATTAAGATTAAGAAGTATCCTGATAACCTCCTCTTTCCTGGTCAGGTCAATAAAGTCATGAAATATTTCGATTTCTTTTTTTTTTTTTCTATAAAATAAAATGGATTTACCTGCACCAATACACGATTTTCTGTTAGTCTTTTTGGGATCGGGTCTTATATTAGGAAGTCTGGGAGTAGTATTACTTCCGAATCCAATTTATTCGGCCTTTTCATTGGGATTGGTTCTTTTTTGTATATCCTTATTCTATATTCTATCGAATTCGTATTTTGTAGCTGCTGCGCAGCTTCTTATTTATGTAGGAGCTATAAATGTTTTAATCATTTTTGCTGTGATGTTCATGAATGGGTCAGAATATTACAAAGATTTTTCTCTTTGGACCGTTGGGAATGGAGTTACTTCAATAGTTTGTACAAGTCTTTTTATTTCACTAATTACTACTATTCCAGATACGTCGTGGTATGGGATCGTTTGGACTACAAAATCAAACCAGATTCTAGAGCAAGATTTGATAAGTAATAGTCAACAAATCGGAATTCATTTATCAACAGATTTTTTTCTTCCATTTGAACTCATTTCAATAATTCTTTTAGTTGCTTTAATAGGTGCAATTGTTATAGCTCGTCAATAATAAATCTTTAAAACAAAAAATTCAAATAGAATCAACAAAAAAGGAATGTTATAATCCTTTTAGTTCCTGTCTAAAATATAAATACTTTTTTATATCGATCTATTACTAATATATTCCCTTGTTTCCTACTTGTTAGAATCGAATCGATTGAATTATTGTTCAGATTGAAAGGAATTAAGATTGATAAGGAGTTGGTTAATGATGCTCGAACATGTACTTGTTTTGAGTGCCTATTTATTTTCTATTGGTATTTATGGATTGATCACAAGTCGGAATATGGTTAGAGCCCTTATGTGTCTTGAACTTATATTAAATTCAGTTAATATCAATTTTGTAACATTTTCTGATATTTTTGATAATCGTCAATTAAGAGGAGACATTTTCTCAATTTTTGTTATAGCTATTGCAGCCGCTGAAGCAGCTATTGGACCCGCTATTGTTTCATCAATTTATCGTAACAGAAAATCAACTCGTATTAACCAATCAAATTTGTTGAATAAATAGTATACTATTAATCATATAAATGGAAATTCGAATAGTCATAAATAAATTCAAATTAGCGGACTTGATAGGGTATAAAGTATGATCATGGTTGTAAAAACAAAAGAAATCAAAGTATTTTGGTCCTGGCTCCTAAATCAATTCGGAAGTAGATTGATTCTGATCACTCATTGATTCGTCTGGTATCTAAATATAGGATCCGTTTCTAAGTTAGTTTACTAGATCGAAATCTTATGATGTTCAAAACTGTATAGATCCAATGTCACATTCAGTAAAGATTTATGATACATGTATAGGATGTACTCAATGTGTTCGAGCGTGCCCCACTGATGTATTAGAAATGATACCCTGGGACGGATGTAAAGCTAAACAAATCGCTTCTGCTCCAAGGACCGAAGACTGTGTTGGTTGTAAGCGATGTGAATCTGCCTGTCCGACCGATTTCTTGAGTGTTCGAGTTTATTTATCGAATGAAACAACTCGTAGTATGGGTCTAGCTTATTGATACGTTTCATAAAACTCTCCTCGAATCCATCTTTTTTTATCGACAAAATCCGTGCTAAAAATCAAATCAAAATATTTTGAGCACGGATTTATCTGGCCCAAGTGTATCTTGTCTTTACCACGAATCATTTTCCTTTATTAACAATAATTGTAGTTTTGCCAATATCTGCGGGTTCATTAATTTTCTTTCTTCCACATATAGGAAATCGAGTAATCCGCTGGTATACTATATGCATATGTATCTTAGAACTTCTTCTAACGACTTATGCATTCTATTATCATTTTCAATTGGATGATCCA